ATTGTCATAACCTACATTTTCCAGCAAACTCGATCCATTTAAACCACGATCATGAGCAAATGCATAAATATACTCCCGAAAGATAAGTGGGTATAGGAGATCGTGTTGCTGAGATCTATCTAGATCTAGTTCGAAAAAAAAATCTTCCATTTGAAATCCGATTTGAACCGGAGATAAGGGGTTTATTGGGTTATCAAATGATACATAGTACGATACAGTCAAAACAAGGTATTTATAGTACGAAAAAAAATAGATACCTCGGAAAAAGGTAAGACCATCAGCAGACTCTCTATCCTATCTTTTTTCATCTAAGTGGTTTATGTTCCGTCTAAGATAACAAGATGTTTAGAAATCCTTTATTTTTGCAATCCAATCGCTCTTTTGATTTTGAAAAAAAAAAAAAACCTCTTTATCAATACACTGCCTTCTTTTACACATTTATCTCCACCTCATAATGGAGAATACCTAATAGGTAGGACTCATAAAAAACGGATAATCCCTCATGGAAAAGCCTTTCCCGCGTCAAGCACTAATATATTTTTAACGTCTAATTAGTTCGGGTAATAATTCGGGTAATCATTCAAAAATGAAGACCAAAAGCTCGTTACTCTTTATTTCCCTATAATTGGGACCACAGTTGGGCTCTGTCCATTTATTAACTCGACCCGACTTGAAATTGATTTTCCAATTTCTTTTTTTCCGCCACACCAAGAATTCAAACAATTCAAACAAGGTTTTGGACATATCCAGAAAGAATGAAATATTCTCAGAATTCTCCATTGATACGACATGCTACTTTTTCCATTCATTCCTTTCAGGATCAGTCGCGGTCTTACAAACTCTACCGATGGTATGTACGAATCCGTTGCTTCATACAAATGTGTAAAAGATGCTAGCCGCACTTAAAAGCCGAGTACTCTACCGTTGAGTTAGCAACCCGAATAAAAGAATTAGAATGTGTAGATACAATCAGAATACTAATAAAATAAATAAAGAGATTTAATTGCACAGCGTAATCAAAACATTTAAAATGGCAAAACAAATTGTATCATACAAAAAAACTTCTTGTATTACAGAAAATCCAATGAACCCATTCCTTGAATGAAATCAAATATATGGAACGGAGAAAAATCGATCCATTTATCCACGATCGAATTATATTTATTCGATACACTGTTGTCAATATGAGTGTTTGAGAAAAGAATACAATGGAGAAATAGAAAAAAATAAAAATATTGTAAATTAAATCAAGTATAAAAAAAAAAAAATAAGGACTTGTGTTGGATTGGCACTACATAGCTAATCGACATATAGACAAATCAAATAAGGGATGTAGACGTAAAAAAAAAAGTAAAGAAAAAGAAAAAAAGAAGAAGTAGAAAAAGGCTCGAATTTAGTCAATCAATATAAGTAAAATAAAAAAGCTTAACCCTTTGTTTTTTTTTTATTTGTTCATAGAATTCCAACTAAACCCCATTACCATTAACAGTAATACCCAAAATCGAAGCTCCAATTATTTTATTTATTCTCTTGATATATTAGATTAAAAAAAGAAAACTAGATTTTTATCGTTATAAAAGACGACATTCTATAGTAGGAATAACAAATTAAAAGAGAATAGCAGAGAAAAGACTATACAAAGCTCTCTACAAGTCATCTACATCTTCTTTTTTTATATATTTTATATATTTCAATTTCATTTTGATATATTTCATTAATTTTTCATTAATTGAATTTCGTTTGGTGATTAAGGGTAAGTTCCGTAAAAACCCCCGCTTTCTTTGAAATATCATGAACAGTTCCTGTAGGCTGAGCGCCTTTTTCAAGGAAATATAGAATAGCAGGAACATTTAAATAGGTTTGATTCTTTATCGGGTCATAAAAACCCACTTTCCGAAGATCTCTTCCTTCTCTTCGGGATCGAACATCAATTGCAACGATTCGATAAATGGCTCATTGGGATAGATGAACAATACCCCCCCCCCTAGAAACGTATAAGAAGTTTTCTCCTCGTACGGCTCAAGAAAATTGGAAATTATATCTATGTATAGAATGATAATGTCAAATATATCCATAAAATCATCAAATCAACTAGACTATGATTTAAGTATTTATTCTTTCCCCCACCGAAAAAAAAAAATTTTCGTATTTACAATTTGCACCCCCATAACTCAAGTTGGATAACTCTCAAATAACTCAAGGAAACCTTTTAAGCATTTCATTTATTGAGTGGTCTCTAACCCCCTTTTGTCTGTCTCTTTTAGAATCTATTTTGATTCTACATTCTGATCTAGTTGTTGAGACAATCGAAAACGGTATTTCCTTGTTCCAGGATCCTTTATCTTTGCCTTGAATCATTGGGTTTAGACATTACTTCGGTGATTTTGAATCGTTTCAAAATGGCAGCAACATACCCTTTCTTTTAGGATTTCTTTCTATCAAAGAATCATACGACTGAGTAATTCTTGTGTAATACACTTTTGATTTGATCGAAAAAGTTTTACCAATTTCAAAAAAATGTTACTTTTGAATTTGAAACTTGCTTGAATTGGATCCTTTCGATTTATACATGGAAAATATATTTACAAATACATTTACGAAGTTGTCCCAATTTATTGATTACTACTAACCCTAGATTCTTGCCTCCGAGAAATGACTCAATACTTTTTACTCGAGCTCCATCATGTACGATTTACATCACCCCCCCCCCAAAAAAAAAAATGAGAGTTCTAGTGAAACAGAAGAAACGATGTCGAGTCAAGAGCACTTTCATTCCTCTATAATTCCTGTATAGTATAATAAAAATGGCGGATGTAAGAATCCACAACGGATCGTGTCCTTCAAGTCGCACGTTGCTTTCTACCACATCGTTTTAAACGAAGCTTTACCATAACATTCCTTTAGTTTGGAACCAGTATGTAATTGATTCAATTATGGAATCATGAATAGTCATTGGTTCGGTCGGTACATAGTAATCTATACTTTTTCTTTCTATATGAAATATGAATGGCTAGGTTCTGACAAAGTCTCAGAACGAATTTAATCCCCAATACATATATTTTATTTTATATATATTTTAACATATATTTTATTTAATATAATAAACATTAAATATAAATAAAAAATAAATACCACGAATAAAATAAAAAGTTTCTTTTTGAATCCGCAGCTTCAAGTAACTTGATAGTGATAGGATAAATTTACCAATTTCACACTTCTTCGAGTACTAGGAACTCATAAGAAATCATCAAAAAGATTTAAGTGATTGAAAAATTTCCGGACTCGAGATCATTATTTGAATAACATTTTAAAGGAAGGACCACATTTTAGCATCCTAAGAGAAATCTATATTTGTATTAAACCATCAATGATTAAAAAACTAGATAGCTAAAAAATCCAATTTCTTTTTTTAGTGAACTAGTGGATAAAGACTGGTGTAAGGTAAGGTTGTTGTTTTTTCATCCTGATTGCTAAATATAGGAATCGAAATAACAATAATATGGTACCCCCATACAGATAGACTAAAAAATTGTTACTGAAAGGAGTTATAGATATTCTATGTTAAATATTTAACATTTAGGGATCACAAATGGATCCAATTATATCTGCGTGTTGTTTGAACACGATTCAATTTGTGAAAAAGATATGATTCAGAGAAGAATTATTAAGAATACTAATAAACTTTTTCCAATCCAATATTATACTCTTAATATTATACTCTTAAACAGAAAGGTGTTTTATGTTTTAAAAGGCAATCTTTTTTCTGATATATAGCATTATATATATTATAATGCTATAATGGGTTGGGTATGCTCTGGGACGGAAGGATTCGAACCTCCGAATAGCGGGACCAAAACCCGTTGCCTTACCACTTGGCCACGCCCCATTTCTATTCGACCCTAATAAACATTAATATTGGTATTGGTTGTTCGTCAACTCCAGTATAAATATCTATAAAATCGATAGATTGTTGCTAGAGTTTTAATATGGGTCGATATAGAATTAAATTGAATTTATTGATCATTACATAGAATTCAATTAAGATATTGTATGAAAGTATGATTTATTCTATTCTCTTTTAATTTGAGAATTGAAGTATTTTTGATTGGGGGAGTTAAAATCAAAGAAGGTTTTTGAGGTCTATCTTATTTAGTTTTATTCATTTTCCCTTCTATCAATAACTCAACTTATTACTAACTCAATCAAAATAAATACAATTATCTTCAATAACAAAAATAACAAAATGTTTGTTATGCTTAATATATTTAGTTTGATCTGGATCTGTCTTAATTCTGCCCTTTATTCAAGCGGTTTTTTCGTCTCCAAATTACCAGAGGCCTACGCTTTTTTGAATCCAATCGTAGATGTTATGCCAGTAATACCTTTGCTATTTTTTCTCTTAGCTTTTGTTTGGCAAGCTGCTGTAAGTTTTCGATGAGATCTTTAATTTTAATAATGTCCTAGCCAAATTCATGATTGATTCGAAAAAAAAAAAAAAATAGTAAGGTATGCGGTCTAAAAAAAAATAAAAATAGCGAATCTATTCTCTTTTTTCCTAAAAAAGAATTTTGGAGATTGTGTAATGCTTACTCTCAAACTATTTGTTTACACGGTAGTAATATTCTTTGTTTCTCTCTTTATCTTCGGATTCCTATCTAATGATCCAGGGCGTAATCCTGGACGTGAAGAATAAAAAAGAAATAAGGTTTTTCTTCCTTGATTTTAAAATGTTCTTAGCTTAGTAGGCTTTTATCTATTCCACACCGAACTTGCGAGAAATTTGAAAGAAAATAACAAGGTATCGATGAAAACGGAAAGAGAGGGATTCGAACCCTCGGTACGAAAAACACGTACAACGGATTAGCAATCCGACGCTTTAGTCCACTCAGCCATCTCTCCCCCAATTGAAAGGGGGTAACTACTATGTTACATCACAAAAAATAAAGCTTGAAAAAAGCCCTTCTTTTTTTTTATTTCCTTTTTTAGTTTTTTTATATTTATTATTTATTTATATAATTTAAAATTTATATGTTGTTTGTTTATATATTAATATGTTTTATATGTTTTGTTTTTTGTTTATATATTTTATATATTAATATTATTAATATATATTAATATGTATATTATATTGATTGGATTTTAGATTTATTATATTAAATTATTGGAATTATATATTTATTATATTTATATATATTTTTATTTATATATATTTTTATATATTATATTATATATTATATTTATATATATTTTTATATATTATATTATATATTTTCATTTTTTTTAGTATTTTATTACATATAATATAGGTATATAATAGATTGTATAATAGATACGGAATGATAATAGATACGGAATGATAATGATATAGAATCAAATTCCATTTAGACAAAATAAAACCATTTATATTACATTTATGTTATACAAGATATACATATATGTAATATACATAATTATATAACATATACAATATATTATATATATATATAAAGTATATAAAGAAAGGACTTGAAAGAGATATCACCAATCCAATCTACAAAATCTACAATAGTCCAATATATAAATCCAATATAAATAAAATCTACAAAATTTATATTTGTTAATATATTTTAAATATATTTTAAATATATTTAATATATATTTTGTAGATTTTTTGAATAGATTTATTTAATTAATATATTATATGTTTATATTATTATATTATATGTTTAATATACAAAATCTATATCCTATATAAATAAAATATATATAATAAATATATATAAATATAAATAGATCTATATTCTTTTCTTTATATTATATAAATAATGAAATAAATAATGAAAATAATAATAATAAATAAAAAAACCTCTTTGATTTCGTCCGAAAGGGCCTTTTATTTCCACGGCTTGGCCTGGTCAGTACCTAGCCGGGCCGGGCCTCTTTTGTTCAATCGTAATAAGTAATAAAATAAAATGCTTTTTTTTATTTGAAAAAAAAAAAGGCTTGTTATTGAAACAACAAAAGTCATAAAAAGACCTATTTCGATATAGAATCAAACGATATAGAATCAAAGCGTGATTTCCTATCTTAATTTCTTATCTTCTTTATTTTGATATTTTGATTTATTTTTTATTTCAGTAATTTTATTTCAGTAAAATATAAGTAAATTAAGTAAATAAATATATATTATATATATATATATATGTATATGATAAAAAACGGAACTATGGGTTCGTGCACAATGCATTTTTTTTTTCTGGCTTAAATTAAGTAGTTTTGTCGAGACATATCTGTCAAAAGCCTCCAGAAAAAGAAAAAACTTCTTATTTAGTTCTTTTTTAGTTATTTTAATAATTTTAATTAATAAGTTAATAAGCCCTCTTTTCCTACTCTCATTAGGTCCTCTGACAAAACACGTCAAGGCTCTCATTTTAATGATTCTTTTCTGATCCTATCTTTCTTTTGATTACGCCCAAGTTTCTTGTTCGACAAAAAGTCCGATTATATACAATAATCGGATTGGAGCGGGTATAGTTTAGTGGTAAAAGTGCGATTCGTTCTATTAACCCCCGAATAGTTAAGGGGTCCCTCGGTTTGATTAATATTCCATTCCGATCAAAAACTTTATTTCTTAAAAGGATTAAATCCTTTACCTTTCAATGAAAAATTCGAGGAAGAATATACATTCTCGTGATTTGTGTCCAAGAGTCAATTAGAAATAGAAAAATTGGATTATGAAATTACGAAACATAATTTTTTTTTTTAATTGGGTCAATCAATAATTCCAATTGAATAAGTATGAGTAAAGGATCCATGGATAAAGATAGAAAGTGTATTTCTAATCGTAACTAAATCTTCAATTTTTCATTTTTGTATAGGGAAAATTGAAACAAAATAGCTAATTAAACAATGACTTTGGTTTACTAGAGACATCGAAAAATTGTTTTAGCTCGGTGGAAACAAAATCCTTTTCCTAAGGATTCTTTCAAATAGAAATAGAGAACGAAGTAACTAGAAAGATTTTTATAATCCCCCTTTTCTATAAGGGTCGTCTAGAAAGCGGGTCATTTTGAATGCATTCAGACCGAAAAGCTGACATAGATGTTATGGGTCGAATTTTTTTTTTTTTTCATTGATATCTTACATCGGGAAATTTATTTATCTTCCATAAAGGAGCCGAATGAAACCAAAGTTTCACGTTCGGTTTTGAATTAGAGACGTTAACACTGATGAATCAACGTCGACTATAACCCCTAGCCTTCCAAGCTAACGATGCGGGTTCGATTCCCGCTACCCGCTTGTGCTTACTTTCTCTTATCTCTATTCAATATTTTTCAATATTTCTTTTTTAGATTCAAACTCTATAAATCTATATCTATATATAAATCTATATATTTAATATATATTATTTAATATATATTATTTAATATATATAATATATATTATAATATATATTATTATATTATATATTAATTTTATTTTAATATATTAAAATATCAATTTATATTTAAGAAATATAAA